GTTCCTGTAGTTGAGAACAACAGTGGCTTTTCAAGCCGCAGTCCTTGGGGTTTAATCCAAGCGGGAATATATGACCTATTTCGTGATTTTTCTTGGAGTTAGTTTTGTGCTGAGTGTTTTAGCTGTAGCGTCTAACCCCTCTCCGTATTACGGGGTAGTAGGGCTGGTGCTAGCTGCTGTGGCGGGGTGTGGGTGATTAGTGAATCTGGGGGTTTCTTTTATTTCTCTGGCATTGTTTTTGGTTTATTTGGGGGGTATGTTGGTGGTGTTTGTCTATTCTGTCTCTTTAGCGGCGGATCCTTATCCTGAGGCTTGAGGAGATTGGCGGGTGATTGGGTATGGGTTAGGTTTTGTTTTGGTAGTCTGTGTAGGGGCGATTTTAGGGGGGCTTACTGATTTTTGAAAGGTTGGGGTGATTACTGTTGATGGTGGGGGAGTATCTTTTGTTCGATTAGATTTTAGTGGGGTGGCCATGTTTTATTCGTGCGGGGTTGGGTTGTTTTTGGTAGGGGGGTGGGGTTTGTTGTTGGCGTTGTTTGTTGTATTAGAGCTTGTACGTGGATTATCTCGGGGGGCGATTCGGGCGGTTTAGGAATCTCAGAAAGTAGTTTATTTGAAAACATCAGCTTTGGGAGCTGGAGAGGAAGGTTTGAGTCCTTTTTCTGAGCTACTCTAAGAAGGGTGTAATCTTCAGTTTTTGGTTTACAAGACCAATGTTTTCCATAAACTATTAGAGTATCTAGTGGTTGAGAATTTTATTTTCTAGTGTGCCGATTGCGGGGAAGAGGAATAGAAGGATGGTGAAGTAGGAGAGGGATGCTATTTGACCGATGATGATGAATGGGTGTTCGACTGGTTGGCTTCCAACTCAGGTTAGGATGAGGAGGTTGGCTACGAGGAGTCAAAATAAGATTTGGGATAGTGGGCGGAAGGTTATAGTTCGTTGTTTGGATTTGTGAAGGAAGGGAATGAGAAGGAGGATAAGTACTGATGCTGCTAGTGCTAGTACGCCTCCGAGTTTGTTTGGGATGGAGCGTAAGATGGCGTAGGCGAACAGGAAGTATCATTCTGGCTTGATGTGGGGGGGAGTCACTAGAGGGTTTGCTGGCGTAAAGTTTTCTGGGTCGCCTAGGAGGTTGGGTGAAAATAGGGCTAGTGAAAGGAAGGGGGTAAGAAGGAGTACTAGGCCTAGAATGTCTTTTAGGGAATAGTAGGGGTGGAATGGGATTTTGTCTGAATTTGATGAGATTCCTAAGGGGTTGTTTGAGCCCGATTCGTGCAAGAATATGAGGTGGGTAATAGTGACTCCTGCGATTAGGAAGGGGAGGAGGAAGTGTAGGGCGAAGAATCGGGTGAGGGTTGGGTTGTCAACTGAGAATCCCCCTCAGGCTCATTCTACAAGGGTTTGGCCGATGTAGGGAATTGCTGAGAATAGATTTGTGATAACGGTGGCTCCTCAGAATGATATTTGTCCTCACGGGAGAACGTATCCTACGAAAGCAGTTGCTATGAGTGTGAGGAGGAGGATCACTCCAGTATTTCAAGTCTCTTTGTAGAGGTATGAGCCATAGTAGAGGCCACGTCCGATGTGGAGGAAGATGCAGATGAAGAAGAATGAGGCGCCGTTTGCGTGTAGGTTACGGATAAGTCAGCCGTATTGTACGTTTCGGCATGTATGGGCTACGGAGGAGAAGGCAAGGGAGGTATCTGCGGTGTAATGTATGGCTAACAGTAGGCCTGTGAGGATTTGGGTGATTAGGCATACTGCTAGGAGGGAGCCAAAGTTTCATCAGGCAGAGATATTTGATGGGGCGGGGAGGTCGATTAGGGAGTTGTTGATTAGTTTGAGTAGGGGGTGGGATTTTCGTATATTGGGTGCCATTAGTTTATTTTTGGGCGAGTAGGAGTGTTGTGAGGATTGTAAGGGCGAAGGATCCCAGGTAGGGCTTGATTAGGCCTGTGTGGAGTGTAGTTGAGGCTTTGGTTATGATGAGGTGGAGGTTGGCGAGGCCTTCGGGTCCTATCTTTTTGTATCATGTTATGTCGATCAGGTGGGAAGCAATTTTTTGTCCGGCATGAAGGGAGATTGAAGGGTTAGCTCGGTGTATGAGGGGGTTGAAGTAGCCTAGTGAGGAGGAGAAATTTGTTAGGGGGTTTTGTTTGGGAGGGGTAAGGGTGTGCGTTACACTTGAGAGTTCTAGGGCAAGCGCGATCCCAAGTGCTGAGACGATGATGGCTGCAGTTTTTGTGATGGTAGGTATGGTTATTGGAGGTGTTTTTGTGGGGAGGATGAGGGAAGAGATTAATAAGCCTGCTATAATGCTACCGAAGGCTAGGCGGATAATGGGGAGGATGGCTGAGGGTGTGTTTTCGTCGATGGGGGTGATTGAGGGTATGCGGTTGTATCCTGTTTGGACTAGGAGGGTTATACGGAGGCTATAGGTTGCGGTGAAAGATGTGGCTAGAAGTGTGAGAAGAAGTGCTCAAGCGTTGATGTATGAGGTGTTTAGGTTTTCGATGATTAGGTCTTTTGAGTAGAAGCCTGCTAGAAAGGGGGTTCCTATTAGAGCGAGATTGCCAATGGTTAGGCAAGAAGTAGTTATTGGGAGGGTTTTTTGTAGGCATCCTATTTTACGGATATCTTGTTCCCCGTTGAGGCTGTGGATGATTAGGCCAGAGCATAGGAATAGTATGGCTTTGAAGAATGCGTGGGTGGAGATGTGTAGGAAAGCTAGTTGGGGGGCGTCTAGTCCGATTGTAACTATTATGAGGCCAAGTTGGCTTGAGGTGGAAAAAGCGATGATTTTTTTAATATCGTTTTGGGTGAGGGCGCAGATGGCAGCGAATAGTGTTGATAGGGCGCCTAGGCATAGGCACGTAGTTAGAGCTATTTTGTTCGAGGTTAGAAGGGGATGGGTTCGGATGAGTAGGAAAATTCCGGCCACGACTATAGTGCTAGAGTGGAGTAGGGCGGAGACTGGGGTTGGGCCTTCTATTGCTGCTGGAAGTCATGGGTGTAGGCCGAATTGGGCTGATTTTCCTGTGGCAGCTAGGATTAGTCCGAGGAGGGGAAGGATGGGTGTTTGGTTGGATTGAATGGTTTGTTGGATTTCTCAGGTGTTTAGTGTTGAGGCCAGTCATGCTATGCTTAGAATTAAGCCGATGTCTCCAATTCGGTTGTAGATTATGGCTTGGAGTGCGGCTGTGTTGGCTTCAGCTCGTCCGTGCCATCAGCCAATGAGGAGGAATGATATGATTCCTACTCCTTCTCATCCGATAAATAGGAGAAACATGTTGTTTGCAATGGTGAGAGTTAATATGGCAATGAGGAAGATGAGGAGGAAGGTGAAGAACTTTGTAATGTGCGGCTCGGAAGTTATATATCATGTTGCGAATTCTAGGATGGATCAGGTTACGAATAGTGCAATGGGGAGGAATGTTATAGAGTATAGGTCTATTTTTAGTGAAATTGGGATTTTGAAGTTTTGGATAAATTGCCACTCTCAGTGGGTGGTAATGCTTTGTATTTCTGAGTGAAAGAAGATGGTTGCTGGGAGGAGGCTTATTAGGAGGGCTGTTTTAATGGTTTTAGTGATTAATTGTGGTGTGTTTTTGAGGTTTGTTAGGGGAGGCAGGATAATTGGGGAGAGGAGGATAGATAGGGTTAGTGCTGTGAGGGTATTTAATAGAAGAGGTGTTTCCATTACTTTTACTTGGAGTTGCACCAAGATGGGTGGTTCCTAAGACCATTGGATTACTCTTATCCTTTAAAAGTTAAGGGGGCCGAGGTTTAAAGCTCGGATGCAGGAATTAGCAGTTCTTGCTGGTTTAGGCCACCCCTCGGCGAACAAGGAGGTTTAAACTCCTATTTTTAGAATCACAATCTAATGTTTGGATTAAACTATGTTTGCATAGAGGGGTTGCTGAGATTAATTCTGGTTTGAGAATGAGAGCTAGTATGGGAATGATGTGGAGGGTTATGAGGAGGTGTTCTCGTGTATTTGAGTTTGAGGATGCTGTGATGTGAGTTGGTAGGATTCCCCGTTGAGTGGATAGAAGTATGTATAGGGTGTAGGAGGCGGTCAGGAGTGTTGCGGTCCCGGTTAGGATAATTGTGAGGGGGGATCAGTTAAAGAGGGAGATTATGATTGTTAGTTCTGCTATTAGGTTGGTTGTTGGAGGTAGTGCTATGTTGGTTAAGTTGGCTAGGAGTCATCATGTGGATATTAGTGGTAGTAAGGGCTGTAGGCCTCGTGTGAGGATAAGAATGCGGCTGTGCGTTCGTTCGTAATTTGTGTTTGCTAGGCAGAATAGGAGGGATGATGTGAGTCCGTGGGAGATTATGAGGATTATTGCCCCTGAGAATGATCATTGGGTCTGGATTATACTTGCGGCAATTACAAGACCTATATGGCTCACGGATGAGTAGGCGATGAGAGATTTTAAGTCGGTTTGGCGTAGACAAATGGAGCTGGTTATTAGGGCGCCTCATAGGGCAAGGGTGAGGAAAGGGTAGTGTAGGTTATTGGACGAGGGTCCTATTAGTAAGGTTACGCGTATGATACCGTATCCTCCTAGCTTGAGTAGTAAGGCGGCGAGTAGTATAGAGCCTGCAATGGGTGCTTCTACGTGGGCTTTGGGTAGTCACAGGTGTAGGCCATATAGTGGGGCTTTAACTATGAACGCTATAAGGAGGGCGAGATTGAGTAGTAGGCCTGTTCATGGTGTTGGTGGATTTGGGTGGGTGAGTTTGAGGATGGGTAAGTGGAGTGTTCCTGTTTTTGAGTAGAGGTAGAGGATGGAGATTAGTAAGGGTAGTGAGCTGATTAGGGTGTAGAAGAGGAGGTAAATACCTGCGCTGAGTCGTTCTGGTTGGTTTCCTCAGCGTGTGATTAGGATTAGAGTTGGGATTAAGGTTGCTTCGAACGAAATGTAGAATAGTATAAGTTCTGTTGCTGAGAAGGCTAGAATGATAAACGGTTGAATGATAATGAGGGTTGAGATGAATATTTGCTTTCGTGCGTGGGGTTCATGTTGCAGGTGGCCTTGACTGGCAATGATTATAAGCGGGAGGAATCAGCAGGAGAGGACCAGTAGGGGGGTAGAAATTTGGTCAGTGCTTGTTCAAGGGGTTAGGTTTTTTAGGGGGTAGTAGGATGGAGCTAATCAGTGCAGGCTGATTGAGGCGATTAGGAGGCTGTGCGTTGTGGCATTAGTCCACATGAATTTTGCTGGGGATAGGAGGGTTGTTGGGAGGAGTATGATTGTGGGTAGAATAATTTTTAACATTGTAGGAGGTTTAGGTTGTGCAGGTGGTCGGAGCCGTGTGTTCGAGTTGAGGCTACTAGTATTGCTAAGCCGGCGCTAGCTTCACATGCTGAGAAGGTTAGCATTAGGATGGGAATAAGGGAGAATGATGGGGTTTGGTTTTCGACAGGTCAGATTGAGAGGGGGATGAATATGGACAGTATTATGCTTTCTAAGCATAGTAGGGCGGAGATGAGGTGGGTTCGGTGGAATGCTAGTCCTAGGCAGCTGAGTGTGAATGCGGAGTAGAAACTAAAGTGGAGGGGTGACATGAGGAAGTTATAGGGGAAATCTATAATCTGCTGGGCCGAAACCAGCTGTCTTGATTAGACTAACTTCCTGCTCTTTATTATTCTGCTCATTCTAGGCCCCCTTGGGTTCATTCGTAGATGAGGCCTAATGTGAGGAGTGTGATGATAGTGGTTGTTCAGGTGAGGGTTATGATGGGTGATTGAAGTTGGATTGCTCAGGGGAGGGGGAGAAGTAGGGCGATTTCAAGGTCAAATAGGAGGAATAAGATGGCTACTGAGGAAGAATCGGATTGAAAATGGGAGTCGAGCTGATCCGAGGGGGTCGAATCCACATTCATAGGGAGATAGTTTTTCTGTGTCGGGGGCTATTTGGGCGAGTCAGAAGTTTAAAGTAGTTAATGCAGCACTTAGGGCAAAGGATAGGGATAATATGAATGTGAGTGTATTCATTGCTCTTCTCTGGGGTTCTACCAGATTTTAAAGATTGGAAGTCTATTGTAATGGATATACTAGAAGAGCAGGATCCTCATCAGTAGATTGACATATACAGGAAAAGTCAGATAATATCTACGAAGTGCCAGTATCAGGCTGCTGCTTCGAATCCGAAGTGGTGGTTTGATGTAAAGTGGAATTTAATGAGTCGTAGGAGGCAGACTGTTAAGAAGGATGATCCAATGATTACATGTAGTCCGTGAAATCCTGTGGCGACGAAGAAAGTGGAGCCATAGACGCTGTCAGCAATAGAGAATGAAGCTTCGTGGTATTCTATTGCTTGTAGGGCGGTGAAGTAGAATCCTAAAATAATGGTGAGAGTTAGGGCATGGATGGCTTGTTTTCGGTTTCCCTCTGTGATGCTGTGGTGGGCTCATGTTACGGTGACGCCTGAGGCTAGGAGAATGGCTGTATTTAGGAGTGGGACTTCGAGGGGGCTTAATGGTTTGATTCCTGTTGGTGGTCAGTGTCCGCCCAGTTCTGGAGTGGGTGCTAAGCTAGAGTGGAAGAAAGCTCAGAAGAATCCTAGAAAGAAGAAGGCTTCTGATGTAATGAAAAGGATTATGCCGTATCGTAGGCCCTTTTGGACGGTGGGGGTGTGGTGGCCTTGGAAGGTACTTTCTCGGACAATGTCCCGTCACCATTGGAGTATGACTAGGAGTATGGACAGGAGGCCTATTGTGAGCAGGGTCGATGAGTTATAGTGGAATCACATGATTAGGCCAGAAGTGGTTAGTAGTGCTGCAGCTGCGCCGAAGATTGGTCATGGGCTTGGGTCGACTATATGGTAGGAGTGTGCTTGGTGTGCCATTAGATGTTTTCTTGTAAGTAAAGGCTTAGAAGGAGGACAAAAACGTAGGCTTGGATTATGGCTACTGCTACTTCTAAAATGGTCAGTAGGAATAGGATGAGTGCTGTTAGAGCGGAGATTGATGGTATTATAGGGAGTAAGGTGACTGTGGCTGTGGAGATGAGTTGAATGAGTAGGTGGCCGGCTGTAAGGTTGGCTGTTAGACGAACTCCTAGGGCCAAGGGTCGGATAAGGAGGCTGGTTGTTTCGATTATGATTAGGGCTGGGATGAGGGGTGTTGGTGTTCCTTCAGGAAGGAGGTGGCCTAGGGATGCGGAGGGTTGGTTTCGCAGGCCGATTAATAGGGTGGCAAGTCATAGGGGGAGGGCTAGGGCTATGTTTATTGATAGTTGGGTGGTGGGGGTGAAAGTGTATGGAAGGAGTCCGAGAAGATTAATGGAGAGGAGTAGGAGGATGAGGGAGATCAATAGGAGGGCCCATTTATGGCCTGTTTTATTTAGAGGGGTTATTAATTGTTTTGTGAGGAGGTGGATAAATCAGAGTTGGAGGGTGGAGAGGCGGTTGTTAATTCAGCGATGTCCGGGTGATGGGAGTAAGAGGGCAGGGAGGATAAGGGATGGAAGTATAAGTGGAATTCCTAGGAGATAAGGGGTTGAAAATTGGTCGAAGAAGCTTAAGTTCATGGTCAGGTTCAGGGGGTAGGTTTTGTGGTTATGGTTTTGTTGATGGGGTGATTTGTGGGAGTAAAGGAGAGTAACTTAGGTTGAATGAGGAGTGAAAAGGTGAATCAGGTTAGAAGTATGATAGTGAATCAGGGATTTGGGTTTAATTGGGGCATGTCATTAAGGAGGGGAGGCCCCTCTCTCTCTAGCTTAAAAGGCTAGTGCTGGTTCATAGCTTCTTAATGGCTAAGATGATAGGAGGGAGGATCAGGTTTCGAAGTGCTTAAGAGGTGTGGATTCTACTACAATGGGTATAAAGCTATGGTTAGCCCCGCAGATTTCCGAACATTGTCCGTAGAATACGCCTGGTCGGGTGGTGATAAAGGAGGTTTGGTTTAATCGGCCTGGGATTGCGTCTGTTTTTACCCCTAAGGTTGGTACGGCCCATGAATGAAGGACATCGTCGGCGGTGATGATTATTCGAATGGGAGATTCTATTGGGACTACAATGCGATGGTCAACTTCTAATAGGCGGAAATGACCCCCAGGGAGGTCTGTTGTGGGGGTCATATAGGAGTCGAATGAGAGGTCTTTGAAGTCTGTGTACTCGTAGGATCAATATCATTGGTGGCCAATGGCTTTTAAGGTGAGGTCAGGCTCGTCAATTTCGTCTATTATATAGAGGATTTGCAGAGAGGGGAGGGCGAGCAGGACTAAAACGATGGCGGGTAAAATAGTTCAGATTAGTTCGACTTCTTGGGCGTCTACGGTGTTTGATGATAATTTACTTATGAGCATCAGGGTGAGGAGATAAAGTACTAAGCTGCAAATTGCTAGTGCTACTATTAGGGCGTGGTCATGGAATTCGACAAGTTCTTCTATAATGGGAGATGAGGCATCTTGAAATCCTAGTTGGGAGTGGTTTGCCATGTGAGGTGTACAGGGTTTGCACCTGTGATTTAGTCTTGACAAGTCTATGTAATTGGTTTACTAACACTTCATAAGAAAGAAGCATTAAGTGGTTTGATGCGGTTGGCTTGAAACCAGCAGGTGAGGGTTCAATTCCTTCCTTTCTTGTACTTGGACAAAGGCTGGTTCCTCAAAGGTGTGGTATGGAGGAGGGCAGCCATGAATTCATTCAATATTGGTGGAAGTTAATTCGGGTTGAAGAACTTTACGTTTTGCCGAGAAGGCTTCTCAGACGATGAATATAAGCATGATTACGGCTGTTATTGAGATGAGAGAGCCGATTGAGGATAGTGTGTTTCATAGTGTGTAGGCATCTGGGTAGTCCGAGTAACGTCGAGGCATGCCAGCTAGGCCTAGGAAGTGCTGGGGGAAAAAGGTTAGGTTAACCCCTGTAAATATCACTCCGAAGTGAGCCTTGGTTCATGTGGGGTGGAGGGTGAAGCCTGTGAAAAGTGGGAATCAGTGGGTGAATCCTGCTAGGATGGCGAAAACTGCTCCTATTGATAGGACGTAGTGGAAGTGGGCAACTACATAGTAAGTGTCGTGGAGGGCGATATCCAGTGATGAGTTGGCGAGAACGATTCCTGTCAAGCCACCAATGGTAAATAGGAAAATAAATCCTAGAGCTCACAGTATGGGTGGATCTCATTTGATTGTTCCTCCGTGCAGGGTGGCTAGTCAGCTGAAGACTTTGATACCGGTCGGGATAGCGATAATTATAGTGGCAGATGTAAAGTAGGCTCGAGTGTCCACGTCTATTCCGACTGTGAATATGTGGTGGGCCCATACAATGAAGCCTAGGAATCCGATTGATAGCATAGCTCATACCATTCCCATGTAGCCGAATGGTTCTTTTTTCCCTGCGTAGTAGGCTACTACGTGGGAGATTATTCCGAAGCCTGGGAGAATAAGAATGTAGACTTCGGGATGACCGAAGAATCAGAACAGGTGTTGGTACAGGATTGGATCCCCTCCTCCTGCCGGGTCGAAAAATGTAGTGTTGAGGTTTCGGTCAGTGAGTAGTATTGTGATCCCGGCGGCGAGGACAGGCAGGGAGAGTAGAAGGAGAATGGCAGTGATGAGAACTGATCATACGAATAGAGGTGTTTGGTATTGTGTTAGTGCGGGAGGTTTTATATTGATGATAGTGGTGATGAAGTTAATAGCCCCTAGGATGGATGATACACCTGCCAGGTGAAGGGAGAAGATGGCCAGATCTACTGATGCTCCGGCGTGGGCAAGGTTACCGGCTAGGGGAGGGTAGACGGTCCATCCTGTACCAGCCCCAGCTTCTACAGTAGATGATGCTAGTAGAAGGAGAAAGGATGGTGGGAGGAGTCAGAAGCTTATGTTATTTATGCGAGGAAATGCTATATCAGGGGCACCAATTATAAGTGGGACTAGTCAATTTCCGAAGCCTCCAATCATGATAGGCATGACCATAAAGAAGATTATAACGAAGGCATGGGCTGTAACAATTACATTATAAATTTGGTCGTCTCCTAGAAGTGTGCCGGGTTGTCCTAGTTCCGCACGAATTAGCAGGCTGAGTGCTGTGCCGGCCATACCTGCTCATGTGCCGAAAATTAGGTAAAGAGTGCCGATGTCTTTGTGGTTGGTTGAGAATAATCACCGGTTGATGAAAGTCACAGGTAAGATGGCTGAATGTTAAAGCGTTAGGCTGTAGTCCTTTTTACAGAGGTTCAATTCCTCTTCTTATCGACCCTGTAGTGAAGTTCATGGTGAGTTGCAAGCTCATTGATGCATATTAAGGTATGCCGGGGTCTTATGGGCAGAAGCCAATAGGTTGTGGCATCTAGCTGTTAACTAGAATTGTATGGGATCGAGGCCCATCTGCCTAGGTGGAGGCTTTAGCTTAATTAAAGTGTCTGGTTTGCATCCAGAAGATACAGGATAGTGTCCTGTTGGCCTTAAGAGAAAAAATCAGAAACTAAGAGGGTTTAACTCTTATTTAAGGCTTTGAAGGCCTTTGGTTTAGGCGGCGATTTAATCCTAAGTTTCTAGAAGATAGTGGCGATTAGAGGTGATATAGGTAGTAGGGAGGTTGACAGGGCGGATAGAATGGCTGTGGGGGTATTTGATGTTTTGCTGGAACGTCAAAGTTTTATGTGGTTGGATGAGTTGGGGGGGAGTGTGATAGTTGAATGGTATGCGAGACGGAGGTAGAAGAATAAACCTAGGAGCGATAATAGGGAGATGATTGTAGCTGTAGGGGTTATTTCTTGTTCAATAAGTTCTTGGATAATGAGTCATTTTGGTACGAAGCCTGTTAGTGGTGGAAGGCCTGCTAGGGAGAGAAGTGTCAGTATTATAGTGGCATTTAGTATAGGTGTTTTTGTTCAAGAGATGAGTATTGTTGATAGTTTTAGGACTTTAGTGTAAGTTAATGCCAGGAATAGGGTGGTTGTTATTATTACGTAGAGAGCGTAGGTGAGTAGGGTGAGATGGGGATTGTAGATGATGACAGCAGTTATTCAACCCAGGTGGGAGATGGATGAGAAGGCTAGGATTTTCCGTGTTTGTGTTTGGTTAAGGCCCATTCACCCTCCGATGAGTGCTGAGGAGATTGCTAGGAAGGTGAGGAGGGTGGGGTTTAGGGATTGTGATGTTAAGAAGAGAAGGGAAATTGGGGGGAGTTTTATAAGAGTTGAGAGTAACAGGGCGGTTGTTATTTGGGAGCCCTGAAGAACTTCTGGGAACCAGAAGTGGAATGGGACTAGTCCTAATTTGATTGCGATTGCTGTTGTTAAGATTAGGCACGATGTGGGGTGGTTAAGTTGTGTGATGTCCCATTGGCCCGTAGATCAGGCGTTAGTTAGGCTCGAAAATAGAATTAGGGCGGATGCAGTTGATTGGGTGAGGAAGTATTTGATGGTTGCTTCAATCGCTCGGGGGTGGTGGGATTTAGAGATAAGGGGGATAATGGCTAGGGTGTTAATCTCTAAGCCCGTTCAGGCCAGAATTCAGTGGTTGCTGGAGATAGTGATGCTAGTTCCTGCTGCTAGGCTTATGGTAAAGATTAGCTTTGCATGAGGGTTCATTAGTAGGGGAAGGGGTTAGACCATCATTTTCGGGGTATGGGCCCGATAGCTTAATTAGCTGACCCTACTAGAAAATAATATAGAGGGAGTATGGAGAGTTTTGATCTCTTCTGTGTAGGTTCGATTCCTACTTTTCTAAGTTAGAAGGAAGCGAGAGGGTTGTTATACCTCTATGTTCACTTTATCACAGTGACCCTTTGGTATTCAGGCACGCTGCCTTAGATTGGGGGGAGACCAGCGTAGCTAATTGGTATGCTGGTGTGTCAGAGGCATAGGGCTAGGGTTAGGGGTAAGAAGTTTTTTCATAGGAGGTGTATTAATTGATCGTAGCGGAATCGTGGATAGGAGGCTCGAATTCATAGAAATGTGGATGAGAGTAGGAGAACCTTGATGGCCAATGTGACGGAGAATAGTTCGGAGGGGAGGTTTAGGAAGCTTGGGTTAAGGAATAGGATTGTTGTCAGGGTGTTTATAAGTATAATGTTGGCATATTCAGCTAGGAAAAAGAGGGCAAATGGTCCAGCAGCGTATTCGACGTTAAAGCCTGAAACAAGTTCAGATTCCCCCTCTGTGAGGTCAAAGGGGGCGCGATTAGTTTCAGCAAGGGTAGAGATGTACCATATTATTGCTAGGGGCCATGAGGGGAAGATAAGGTAGATGGGTTCTTGAGTGGCGGCCAGAGTGCTTAGGGTGTAGTTCCCACTTAGTATAATAATGGATAGGAGGATGATAGCGAGGGTGACTTCATATGAGATTGTTTGGGCTACAGCCCGGAGGGCTCCGATTAGGGCGTACTTAGAGTTTGAGGCTCAGCCAGATCAGAGTAATGAGTAGACGGTTAAGCTTGATATGGCTAGGAGAAACAGTAGTCCTAGGTTTAAATCTGTGAGAGGGAAGGGTAGAGGAAGGGGGGTTCAAATAGTGAGTGCTAGAAGTAGGGCTAGGATGGGAGTTATGGTGAAGAGGAAGGGGGAGGAAGTAGATGGGCGAATTGGCTCTTTAATAAATAGTTTAACTCCGTCGGCAACAGGTTGGAGTAGACCAAAAGGGCCCACGATATTTGGGCCCTTTCGGGCCTGTATGTAGCTGAGGATTTTTCGTTCTACAAGCGTTAAGAAGGCCACGGCAATTAGGATGGGGAGGATGTAGGATAAGGTTATGGTTAGGAGGCTTATTGGATTGGGTAGGGTCATGGTGAGGTAAAGCTAGGGAGAGGATTTGAACCTCTGAGTAAAGGGCTTAAGCCTTTTGCATTTGCCAAGCTCTGCCACGCTAGCTGTATCCTTTTCTAGGAGGGGGAGGGTGTGTGGAGGCTTTTTGGCAATTAAGTTGAGTTCATTGCTTATAAGGCTGGGGTGTGCTGGGAGTATTGACCCCACTACTCCGGTCCTTTCGTACTAGGAGGAGTCAGTCCATAGATAGAAACCGACCTGGATTGCTCCGGTCTGAACTCAGATCACGTAGGACTATTAATCGTTGAACAAACGAACCCTTAATAGCGGCTGCACCATTAGGTTGTCCTGATCCAACATCGAGGTCGTAAACCCCCTTGTCGATATGGGCTCTTGGAGGGGATTGCGCTGTTATCCCTGGGGTAGCTTGGTCCATCAATCAATTATATTGGGTCTAGGTTACTATTAGCACTTTGATGGGTTGGTCTTGGTGAAGAGTGGTGGTCTATTGGTTTGGAGGATTAGTTTTTCTCCAAGGTCGCCCCAACCGAAAAATGTCGGCCAAGTGTTACACGGGTGAACCCGATGGGTGGTGTTGGTGAGGGGGTGGCCGTTATTTTTAAGTTCCACAGGGTCTTCTCGTCTTATGGTCACATTCTCGTTTTTGCACGGGAATACTAATTTCACTGATTATCTGCAAGAGACAGTAAAGACCTCGTTTAGCCGTTCATACAAGTCTCGATTTATGGGACAATTGATTGCGCTACCTTTGCACGGTTAGGATACCGCGGCCGTTAAACTTTGTGGGTCACTGGGCAGGCATCACCTCCGATACTTGCTTGTTTGCCGGAGGCTATGTTTTTGGTAAACAGTCGGGTCTTTGGTTTGCCGAGTTCCTTTTGCAGATTTTAATCTCTTGTGTTAGCGCTCCTGAGTCGGTGTAACAGGTAGGATTAAATACGGGTTCTTGTTGTAATTGGAGTATAAGTTAGGTCTGTTAATAATACGTCAATGTAAGTTTGCGCTGTGCGGGGAAGTTTCCGAGTTACTTATTTTAGCATTGATTCTTCTATTTGCATAGATTGACCTGCTTGAGGTGAGGGAGTCAAGGGGATTCTTGAATTTTTAATAGGCGAGCTTTGACGCACTCTTTTGTCGATGGCTGCTTTAAAGCCTACGGTGGGGTGGGGAGAAATTTATCCGCTGGGGGAGGTTGTATTCTTTTTCGAAGGGGCTGTACCTCCGTCGAATAGCTCTTAACTCTGACGCTTACAGGGTTGTATCGATGTCCTTAGGGGATAAGTTAAGGGAGAACTTAGATTCGTTTAGCAGGTAACCAGCTATCACCCAGCTCGGTTGGCTTTTCACCTCTACCGACAAGTCATCCCACTCTTTTGCAACAGAGACGGGTTCGCTCAATTTAGCTGCTTGTAGGTAGCTCGCTTGGGTTTCGGGAGGGCAAACTTTAGTTCACTTTGCTTGATTGTTCTTGCTAAATCATGATGCAAAAGGTACAAGGGTTAGTCTTTACTGTTTTTTGCTTATATTTTCACTGTTATTTCAGCTTTCCCTTACGGTACGGTTGGCCTCTATTGCGCCGTAGATCTTTTCTATCGCCTATACTAAGTGGAAGTTAAAATGTTTTGGTTAGTTGCGGCTAGTGAGTTCTTGATGATGGTTAAACGGGTGACTGGGCTAGAGGGAAGGCAGTCAAGACGACTCTGTTTGTAAGAGCATCTTTCAGGTGTAAGCTGAATGCTTTGGGAGTTTATAGCTACGTCTCGGTGGTCTAAGCGCACCTTCCGGTACGCTTACCTTGTTACGACTTACCTCGTCTTTGGCTGGGGTGAGGTATTATTTATTAATACTGGTGGCCTGTGAAGAGGGTGACGGGCGGTATGTACGTGCCCCAGGGCCGGCTTAAAGTGGGCTTAGGGTTATGGTCCCATTTTACTGCTAAATCCTCCTTCCAAGGACGAGTTTCACGTCCTTTTTCGTTTATTCTATGGTAGAAAATGTAGCCCATTTCTCCCACCCCATAGGCTATACCTTGACCTGTCTTATTAGCGGGGGCTATTGAGCTCACTGTTGGTCTTTCATTTTAGGTGGGCTGACGACGGCGGTATGTAGGCTGTATTGGCAAGGGGTGGTTGGGTGAATCGTGGATTATCGGTTACAGAACAGGCTCCTCTAGGTGGGTTTAGGGCACCGCCAAGTCCTTAGAGTTTTAAGCGTTTGTGCTCGTAGTTCTCAGGCGGACACTCGGGTGTGCGGGTGTCTAGATTTAGGGCCAGGCATAGTGGGGTATCTAATCCCAGTTTGTGCCCTGGCTTTCGTGGGGTTAAATTAATCATTGGGCTAAGATGGGTTAGAGTTGAGCTTAAGTGAATCTTGGGCTTATGACAGCTTAGTTGCATTTCGATCTTAGGGCTGTAGATAACATATGACCACTCTTTACGCCGGGGGCTATTGATTAGGGTTTCTTGTATGACCGCGGTGGCTGGCACAAGATTAACCAACCCGAGGGATTGCTATGGCTAAGTCAAGTTTACACTTATTGCTTAAGGTTAATTACTGCTGAATACCCGTGGGGGTGTGGCTTAGGCAAGGCGTCTTGGGCTACGTTAGTGTGCCTGATACCTGCTCCTCTTGCTTGGGGTAAAGGATGTGGGGCATTTTCACTGGGGTGCGGATACTTGCATGTATATGTCTAGCAAAAACCAATAGCAAGGTTAGGACTAAGTCTTTTGCCCGCAGGTATTACAGGTACCGTCTTGGCATCTTCAGTGCCATGCTTTAGGTTAAGCTATGGGGGCTTGTTGGTAGAGAGAGGGATGGATTTATTAACCATCGATATAAATAGTAGTTGTTTGCAGGGTTTTGTCTAGCGTGTGTTTTTGATAGTTGAATTTGGTAGTGGAGTTTCTCTAATAAAAGTAGTAAATACATTAATATATATATACAGCGTACAAAATGTTTTATGATTTGTGGGGTTTTATGCGGTAATTTTAGTTTAATTTAGTTTAATTTAGTTTTTTAAAAAATGTTTGTAAAAAAATTTAAAAAAATTCAAAAAAAAAATGTGGGAAACTTCCTGGTTTTGTGGGAAAAATTGAGGAAGTGAAAATTTGCAAAAATATGTCCGACAAGCATTCACTAAATAGCACCATGCTGCCGGAGGAAGTGGAAGAGCCATAACCAAATGCGATCCAAAGTGCATCAGTGTCAAGATGATTCCCCATACACGCAAACCGTCTCATTGAGGGACACTTGAGGACTAGGATAGGACGCAACGCAGGAGTAGTCCAGGCTTCACTTGAGTAGTACTCTGCACCGCACTGTGAAGGGCAACCTGTGAAGAAGCCCCAGATAAAAGAGGAACCAACAGCAATGAAGAAAGAAAATGCCGCGATCACGGACTGAAGAGGGGAAAATAATGCACAGATGACTTCGTGAAAAGTGAGGAGTTCAGGAGTTATGCATGGGATGTTCCTGACBGAGGAACCAGAGGCGCAAAAGAGCAAGTAGGGCGAGGGGTGTAGGGGGAAAGAATGGGCCTGAAGCTAGTCATGAAGTACATTACGGGCAGGGGTTGCTGATCTCTCGTGAGGTGTCCGACCAATAAATCCATCTGGTACGTCGAGCATAACCAAATGGGGAGGTGATATAGTATTAAGGATTATGTCCTGTGACCATTAATAGTTATGGTGCCTTGTGGGGTCTGTAGGTAGTATTGGTGGGATATCGAGTATAGTCTTAGAGAATGGTTAATATGCACGTAAGGAGAGATGGGGTTGATAATGTAATGTCCGTTTACATATAATGGGCCTAGTACGGTATATAATATATAGTACTGTTACCATAATGTATGGGGAACACAAAGATATGCACGGTTATACATAGCATACCCTCCCTGGGGGGGAAAGGGGGGGTACACTATGTAGGGGAGTTCGGTTAAAAAAAATTATT